TCCCCAATCGGATATTATGGTGCCTGTATAGACCGACATTCCATTATGGCCCAATTCTGACCGATAATAGATACCGGGACTTTGCAATATTTGATTGATGACAATTCTGTATATTCCATTTACTATAGAAGTTCCCAAAGAATTCATTAGAGGAATGTTTCCAATAAAAATTGTTTGTTCCTGCATATCCCCCCGGCTTTTCCAAATTAATCCTGCGGATACATATAATTCAGAAGAATATGTGAATGATTCATATACAGCATCTCTTTCTTTTAGCAAGGGTTCTACCAATTGATATGTTTCCACAAATAATTGAAATTCAATTTCTTGATCCGTATCTTCAATTTTTGGAAACTTATAAAGTTCTTCTGTTAAGCCCTGATCAATGAACCTACAAAAGCCTTCAAATTGTATCTGATTCGACCCAGGTATTGTAGACATTCCCGCATTTCCATCTCCGAGCATTTTGAATTTCCCATTTATCAAAAAATCCCATTCGTTTCTCATTCTGCATTGATTCATATGATTCTATGCAGAATGCTGGAATTTAGATTCTGTTTACTGAATCACATGAAATTTTACCCAACTCCATAGAAATGGAATGTATGAAATACGTATGAACGGGGGAAAAAAGATGATGTTATACTTAATTAAATCGGAATTTCTAAGAGACGGATACAAACGGAAACGAAGCGATAAATTCCACTTAGACTTACGGAGTTTTGTATAGAATAAAAAAAAATAATTCAACTTATATCATTATTATGATATTCCATATTCCAATCCGCTTGGATACCAGAAAAAAAAAAAAAAAAATAAATAAAAGTCGTGATTTGATCTATTCGCTGAGATAAAGACATAAGAATCAGACACAATATAACAACATCAAGTTCATTTTTTTAGCACTTAACTTTTTGGTGGATTCCCGTGTTCAAAAAATGATTGCGGAGAACCCCTTTTTTCTTTTTTTAGTAGAATTTTTCGAATAGGATTGAAGCGCGTAAGAAGGCTTGTATTTAGTAAACCCGTGCCCATATAGCTATAGCTATCTATATATACATCACCCCCCCCCCTTTATTGCATAGTTCGATTCGGGACAGCGCATGTCGTGCTCTATCAAAATTTAGATTTTCTCTTCAATCTAAATTGCAGTATGACAATTTTCGTCAAATTCCCTATAGAGAGGCACCATACACAGATAAGATAACCGAAAAGCTAGAAGCTCGCCCTGAAAGGATTTATGTTTGGGGTTTACATAGACTCATAATTGCTGTTATAATTGAAATTGAGAATTGAAATTGGTTTTTTTTCTAGAAAAAAACCAATACCAATTAGGTAGGTATCAATTTGGATTTGCTTCTATCATTTATCATTAGGAAACACACTTTCCAATTTAAATCCAAGAGTCGGTCATGAATTTATAGTCACTAGTTAACGGTTCCAATTTGGCCTGAATTTTGGCTTTTGTGACTGAAAATACACATTTTTTTTTTTTTCAATAGAAAAAAAGAAAGAGAAAAGAGAGGGATTAAGATATTGTGTGTTTTGAGATACTATAAAATCAATTGCAGAAATGGAGTTGCTCCAAAAAAAGAAAAAAAAAAGGACAGATTTCTTTTAGGCAAGATTTAAGAAAAACGAGATTTCAGAGGGAAGTACAAAAAAAAAGACATTGAGTACCCCACAAAACAAAACAAGCAAAGGGGGAATATTTTCATCTATTTTGGATCGTTTTGGCGGCATGGCCGAGCGGTAAGGTGGGGGACTGCAAATCCTTTTTCCCCAGTTCAAATCTGGGTGTCGCCTGATCAACAAACGATAAGACTCGAAATCCCTTATTCTGCTTGGCTGGTATAACTCGCCGAATCTTTTGCAGCAAAGTACGCGACTCGTGACACTTTCTTGATTCTAAATAGCTGGGGTTTCCGGTCTTTAAAGTGCTGTCAATCCTTGCATTTAGAATTCACGGAAAGATTATAGTAGTGGAAGTGCTATCATATCAAATCAAGAGTTTCCGATTTATTTCCACTGCTAATGTAGAGTCTACTGACCGGGTCTTGAATTAGATTGAATAGCCCGAGGAGAATCGAATTAATAGTTATGGAAGGGGCGGGAGATCCTTTGTATACAGTATACAGAGTAGACAGACTAATGAGAGTCTCTGAACGCACGGGCATTCAATCAATATTCGATTGGATGCATAATTTTACTTAATGAAAATCAAGGGCAACAAAAAAAAAACGAAGAGGTATTACTACATATTAGGTCACATTCCCTTTGATACTTCCAAAGAAAAGCGCGGCTGTGTATTTAGTTTCGTTTTACCGATTCGACTAGAAATCATATACGAACTTGTTCTAAGTGGATTTATTGGGGCGTTTCATATTTATTGGAGTCTTTCATCAAGGGCGTTGGGTCAAAATCCCTTTTTGACTCTGCACCAGTGATTCCACTATTATTAGGAAACAATAATGGAATAATTTCTTCATATTCATAGAGATAGGGGACATAATTCACATGGATATAGTAAGTCTCGCTTGGGCTGCTTTAATGGTAGTCTTTACATTTTCCCTTTCGCTCGTAGTATGGGGAAGAAGTGGACTCTAGAGATACTACTAATTGAGTTGGGAAATCAAACTGTATCACTTTTTTTCTAGATCGTTCTTCAAAGCCTTTTTAATTATATTAATTATTAAATAATGAAATTCTATTTAATATATTTAATTCAGTAATTAAATTCCATTTAGAATTTCGAAATTGAATTAATTAAAATATCTTCATTTAGGAATTCTATTGTCTTGGATTCTAGCGAGGTAATTGTATTCGATTCTATTATGAATAGAATACAATTCATAATATATATGAATAATACTCTTTCAGAATCCAAATCAAACAGATATTTCACAAATTCCCCTATTCCTATTTTGAAAGGAAAGGGGATATGGATAATAGGAATTTTATTCCAACCGAAGTCTTCCTAAATTTTCTATTTCGTTTTTCTGAACCGGCCCTTCCCGGAGTTATATATGGACAATGAGGAAGAACGCGGAAAACCGGACTCCTTTTTACTTTTTTTTTATTGGCCTTTTTACTGTTCAAAGAGAAAAGAAAGGAGTTCACGATTTACTATTTCAAAATAATAAGATTGTGCCTAGGTCAAGTCACATATTTCGCACTTACCGCTTGTTTTATTATTTTAGAAATTTGATTTCGGCTATGCTTTATTGACTCGTTTCATATCATGGCTCAAGGGCAAGGGTTGAAAATCGCTGAGGTACCCCTTTTGAAATCTGAAGAAGGTACCATAGAACTCCTTGGATCATCTGTCAACCGCTCAATCAATTACTTCTTCGGAATGCTAAAAAAAGATTACTTTATTTCTTTCATATTTCATTTTCTTTTATTAACTTGATTTTCTTTTAGTAATATACGCCCAAGTTTGTTTTTCTTTCATTGATTTGATTCTAATGGATACCGGGATTCATATTGAAACTAATCAGAAATCAAGAAATTAGAAAATCGTAAGAGCCGCCTTTCGCTTATTTCAGATTGATTGGAATAAACAAAAAGAAAATACAAATAGATGAAGCAAAGAAATAGAATTGAGATACTATATACATTACATATATTTAAGTCATATTAACATGTATGAAGATACATATCCATATTGTAGATTGATCTCTATTCAGTTTCTATCTTTATACATTACAATAATAAAAATAGATAGTATAGTAGAAAGATTCATATATGAGTCTTTCTACTATACTATCGGATCTCATAGGCTATTGCTGATTCTAGTCCGTTCATTTTATTTAAGACTAAGACGGGAAATTGGAATTTTTTTTTTCTTAAATCATTGATAAGAACTAAGAAGTCGAGTTTCATTCAAATTAATCACCTTGACTGACCGTTTTTACGTATATTATAAGCAAAAAAGCAGTAGGAACTAGAACGAACAGTGTAGTAGCAATAAATGCGAGAATATTTACTTCCATAATCTCATCGTTTGGTTTTTTTTTTACTTCACAATAACTCGGGATTTAATCCCATAGAGATGATAACCCTTTCGCTTGTAAATTCAATGGGATCAATTACATTTCGATGATAGCGAATGGGATCAATATCATGAATAACAATATCTGACTGTCAAGTCGATTCATCGTCGAGAATTCAATAGTATAACATAGGCAGATCTTTTATCCACACACCGAATACAAACTTGAATCCCGGATTCAATCAAAAGAATTCCTTTACTTTAATACTAAAATACTAATACTTAATACTTTTTTTTATTTATCATTCTTTTCCATTCTGTCTTTTCTATAATCGACCGCCTTACTTGTACAACCACCTAACCGCTTCCACTTCCATTGTTTACAAAGGGTTTAGAAATAAACCAAACAAACAATCGAAACAAAATAGAAAAAGGAAAGGGGTTAAGTTCTAAACTCCTTTTTCGTTTTTTTTTATGATATAATTTTCTTGAAAAAAAAAGAGAAAAGGATCGTATTAGGCATGAAATTCGACCGTTTTCTTTTGACCTAGTTTAACAGAAAAAGGCGCGATATATTGATATCTTTTTTTTATTGGATTTGGATCCGTCGGGACTGACGGGGCTCGAACCCGCAGCTTCCGCCTTGACAGGGCGGTGCTCTGACCAATTGAACTACAATCCCGGGGAACTAAAAAGTACCGAATACATATTCTTATGATTTCATTCAAACCATTTCATTTCTATTTAGAGAAAAATCGACGTGTTGGAACAGAGACGTGAGTGAGATATTGATATCCACACGGATATACACGTTAGTGAGAGCGGCACGGATTACTAGTAATCCTTTCCTTATTGCCAAATCGATTATTTCTTTTTTTTTTTCAATGTCCACAATGAAAAAAAAAGAAATAAAAAAAGACTCTTTTTTTTGCGTTACTTTATTCTTTTCATTAGACTTTATACTTTCTATTTAATGATCCTGATAGGAATCTAGATCATTATTAGC